CTACAAGAAGATGAAAGAATACGGAATTGTATTAAGGACTATGTAAAAAAAAATAAGAAAATATCCTCAGGTTTCGAAGGAATTGCTTATATAGTAATTCAAAAAAGAATAGATTTGATTCAGGTCATAATCTATATTGGATTTCCAAATTTATTAATAGAAGGACGAACACGGGGAGTCGAAGAATTACAGATGAATGTACAAAAAGAGTTTCATTCTGTAAACCGGAGACTCAACATTGCTATCACAAGAATTGAAAAACCTTACGGACAACCTAATATTCTCGCAGAATATATAGCTTTACAATTAAAAAATAGAGTCTCATTTCGAAAGGCAATGAAAAAAGCTATTGAATTAACTGAACAAACCGGTACAAAAGGAATTCAAGTGCAAATTGCGGGACGTATCGACGGAAAAGAGATTGCACGTGTCGAATGGATCAGAGAAGGCAGGGTTCCCCTACAAACAATTCGCGCTAAAATTGATTACTGTTCCCATACAGTTAGAACTATCTATGGAATCTTAGGTATCAAAATTTGGATATTTGTAAACCAAGAATAAGAAAATAAGAATAATGGAACTTTCTTTATCTCGCCATTATGCTCATCAATAGAGCAATTTTAGAAAATATTTTCTTATTTTTTTTCTTAATCAAAGAAAAACGAACAATTAGAATTCTATAAGGTTGAATAAAAATTTGATTTATCCTTTATTTAAATTTAATTTAAATTTTAGTATAATTGCTATGCTCAGTGTGTGACTCGTTAGTTTTTTCTTTAGAATTGAGACTGAAAAGAAAAATAGGTGACCACACTATAAACTTAATAACTATCAAAACTAAAGAAACTAAAAACTCATAACCAACTTATTGCTTCGTATTGTTGAGATCCCAAGAAACAGTTACTATATGACTGAATCAATCATATAGTTTTAGCAACTGAAATCCTTTTCATAAAAAAGAAATCTGATTCTGAATTATGAAAAAAAAAAGGGATGTGGAAAAAGGAAGGGTGATAGAAAGAGAGAATAAAGATCTAAATGATATTAAATGATATATGATTCCCATATGTATGGTTTATGAAGAATTACCCCATAAAAAAGGCAGTGTTATAAAGCATCAACATTAATATACAATAAAAATATAATAAAATAATAATATAAAGAATCTAATCAATATGGATAATATAGTATAATTAATAGTATAATTATTATAGTATAATATAGTCTATTATATATGTAAGTATGTAATTAAAATAGAAAAATAAAGAATCTAAATAATAGAAAAGAGAGAAAAATTGAATTGAGCTTCGGGTTAAGAAAAACTGAGGAGATTGACTCGGAAACAAATAACAGATTCTGTTGAGAGCTCCATTGCAGAGTTCAGGCCTAAGTATTAATAGAGAAGTTATGGGAACGATGGAACCTGTGATTACATAGGATTTTCTTGAAAACGAATCAATCCTAAGGATTCATTGGGTAGGATGGCGGAATGAACCAAGAAAAAATGGATTTCTTCTGAATGGTCATGAATTGACCCTACAAATGAAGGAGAAAAGAGTTAATATTCGCCCGCGAAACCTTTCTTTATTTTTATTTCATTTAAGAATTTCATTTATTGGATGACTATTGGCGTAATTAAATAGAGGTAAAGAAAAAGACTTTAGAGATTTTGCTAAAAGAAAGAAGCATTCTTTTTATCTATATATATAATATAAAAAAACACGCCTAGTTATCTAGTTATATATACAGCCTACCTATGTAACAAATTCAATATAAAAAAATTAGTATATTCTTTCTTTTGTCTTTTGATAGAATAAAATAAATATTACCTAGAAATATGTATTTTATTGAATCATTTCATTCGCGAGGAGCTGGATGAGAAGAAATTCTCATGTCCGGCTCTGCAGTAGAGATGGAATTCAGAAACAACCATCAACTATAACCCTAAAAGAACCAGATTTCGTAAACAACATAGAGGTAGAATGAAGGGAATATCTTGCCGAGGCAATCATATTTGTTTTGGCAGATACGCTCTTCAGGCACTTGAACCTGCTTGGATCACAGCTAGACAAATAGAAGCAGGGCGAAGAGCAATGACACGATATGCGCGTCGTGGTGGAAAGATATGGGTACGTATCTTTCCCGACAAACCTGTTACTGTAAGACCTACAGAAACACGTATGGGTTCGGGCAAAGGATCCCCCGAATATTGGGTATCCGTTGTTAAACCGGGCCGAATAATTTATGAAATGAGTGGAGTATCTGAAGCTGTAGCCAAAGCTGCTATGGAAATAGCTGCATGCAAAATGCCTATACGAACTCAATTTGTTATTTCAGGATAGGTAAACAAAAGTAAAAGAAGAAGGAGTTTTAAGAATAAAAAAACAACTACGGATTTCTTTATCTCTGGACAGACAATATTTCTTTTTTCCATTATCTTGAAATAAGAGATTAAAATAAAAATGATATGATTCAACCTCAGACCCTTTTGAATGTAGCGGATAACAGTGGAGCTCAAAAATTAATGTGTATTCGAATCATAGGAACTGGTAATCACCGATATGCTCATCTTGGCGATGTTATTGTTGCTGTAATCAAAGAAGCAGTGCCCAATATGCCTTTAGAAAGATCAGAAATAATTAGAGCTGTGATTGTACGCACATGTAAAGAACTCAAACGTGACAACGGCATGATAATACGATATGATGACAATGCAGCGGTTATCATTGATCAAGAAGGAAATCCAAAAGGAACTCGAATTTTTGGTGCAATCGCTCGAGAATTGCGACAGTTGAATTTTACTAAAATTGTTTCATTAGCACCCGAAGTCTTATAGATGAAAATAGGATATATCCTATCTTTCTATCTATATATAGAATAGAATCTTAGAATATCTGAAATAGATCCGATTAATAGATTGTGTGTGTCTCATGTATATATTTGAAATTTCTAATAATTTTTGAGAATCTATAATAATTAAAAAAAAAAGAATTCAATAAAAAATAAAACAAAAAAGAAGCATGTTGATTATATCAAAATTAGGGGGCACCAATAACTATAGTTCGTCATGGGTAGGGACATTATTGCCGATATAATAACTTCTATAAGAAATGCTGACATAGATCAAAAGGGAAGAGTTAAAATAGTATCTACTAATATCACTAAAAACATTGTGAAAATACTTTTACGAGAAGGTTTTATTGAAAACGTTCGAAAACATCAAGAAAGTCAAAAAAATTTCTTGGTTTCAACCTTACGACATAGAAAGACTAGGAAAGGTAAGAAAATAAATTTAAAGCGTATCAGCCGACCTGGTCTACGAATATATTCCAACTATCAACAAATTCCTAAGATTTTAGGTGGAATGGGAATTGTAATCCTTTCTACTTCTCGAGGTATAATAACAGATCGAGAAGCTCGATTAGAAAAAATTGGAGGAGAAATTTTGTGTTATATATGGTAATTCTCTTAGGATACCTTAAAATTCTCTCGAACTTACTCTTTGTAAAATAGAGAGGAGAAGTTAATTATAGAACTCTTCCTCTATTAGTTAATACTTAAAGGGGGTTCCCTGGAATGAAAGAACAGAAATTGATTCATGAGGGTTTAATTACTGAATCACTACCCAACGGTATGTTCCGAGTTCGATTAGATAATGAAGATCTAATTCTAGGTTATATTTCAGGGAGAATCCGGCGCAGTTTTATACGTATACTACCCGGAGATAGAGTCAAAATCGAAATGAGTCGTTATGATTCAACCAGGGGACGTATAATTTATAGACTTCGCAAAAAAGATTCGAACGATTAGATCATTCTTTTAAACATCCTTTTCGTAGAGATATAATTCAAAGTTCAAAAATGCAATAAACTGATTTTTGTTTTCAAAAAAAAGAGATTTAGAATGAAAGTAAGGAATGATAAATATGAAGATAAGGGCTTCTGTTCGTAAAATTTGTGAAAAATGTCGCTTGATTCGTAGGCGGGGGCGAATTATAGTTATTTGTTCCAATCCGAGACATAAACAGAGACAGGGGTAAAGAACTTTTTCATTTTTCTTTTGAAAAGAAAATCCATGTACATGTAAAAAGAAATAAGAAAGGATTCGTTTTCATATGAAATGGATATCCTCGTCTTTTTCTGTAGATTTCTGATTCTTTTTTCTTTTATTCTTATAAATAGAATCTAATAAAATATGACAAAACCTATAGCAAAAATTAGTTTACGTAAGAATGCACGTATTGGTTCAAATAAGAATGAACGTAGAATACCAAAAGGAGTTATTCATGTTCAAGCGAGTTTCAATAATACTATTGTAACTATTACAGACGTACGAGGTCGGGTGGTTTCTTGGGCTTCCGCAGGTACTTCTGGATTCAGAGGTACAAGAAAAGGAACACCCTATGCTGCTCAAGCCGCAACATTGAATGCTATTCGTACATTAGTTGATCAGGGTATGCAACGAGCAGAAGTTATGATAAAAGGTCCAGGTCTCGGAAGAGATGCGGCATTACGAGCCATTCGTAGAAATGGGATACTATTAAGTTTCGTACGTGATGTAACACCCATGCCACATAATGGATGTCGCCCCCCTAAAAAAAGACGTGTGTAGAAATAAAAATTCAAGAGATTCCAAGAGAAATAAATGATTCTGATCCAATAATTATAAATAAAAGAAAAATAATAGTATGGTTCAAGAAGACGTAGTAGGATCCACTCGAACACTACAGTGGAAATGTGTTGAATCAAGAGTAGACAGCAAGCGTCTTTATTATGGTCGTTTCGTTCTGTCCCCGCTTATGAAAGGTCAAGCCGATACCATAGGTATTGCCATGCGAAGGGCTTTACTTGGAGAAATAGAAGGAACATGTATCACACGTGCAACATCTGAAAATGTGCTGCATGAATATTCTACGATAGTAGGTATTGAAGAATCAGTACATGAGATTTTACTCAATTTGAAAGAGATTGTATTGAGAAGTAATCTTTATGGAGTTAGGAACGCATCTATTTGCGTCAGGGGTCCAAAATACATAACAGCTCAAGATATCATCTCACCACCTTCTGTAGAAATAGTTGACACGACACAGTATATAGCTAACCTGACAGAACCAATTGATTTGTGTATTGAATTACAAATCAAGAGAGATCGCGGATATCGTATGAAATCCACAAATGACTCTCACGATGGAAGTTATCCTATAGATATTGTATCTATGCCTGTTCGAAATGCGAATCATAGTATTCATTCTTATGGGAATGGGAATGAAAAACAAGAGATACTCTTTATAGAAATATGGACGAATGGAAGTTTAACTCCTAAAGAAGCACTTTATGAAGCTTCTCGTAATTTGATTGATTTATTGATTCCTTTTCTACATGCAGAGGAAGAGGATATGATTTTCAAGGAAAATGAAAACAGATGGAATCTACCCCTTTTTTCCTTTCAAGACAAATTCACTAATCTCAAGAAAAACAAAAAAGGAATTCCATTGACATGTATTTTTATTGACCAATCAGAATTGTCTTCCAGGACCTATAATTGTCTCAAAAGATCCAATATACATACATTATTGGACCTTTTGAGTCACAGTCAAGAAGATCTTATGAAAATGGAATATTTTCGCACAGAAGATGTAAAACAGATATTGAGCACTGTACAGAAGCATTTTGCAATAAATTTACTTAATAAAAAGTTATAATTTTAAATCCATTGGATTCTTTTTATTTTTTCTTTTTTATAAAGAAAAAAATAGAATAAGTTTTGAATCTCCGACACAGTCCATATATTTGCAGAATAGATCATAAAAAGATTGATGTATCTAAGGAAGATCCAGAAGGGGATCTTCCTTAGATATCTATATTGTGGTATTTAACGGTTTAATCAATTTGAAAAAGACCTAAAGTTAAGGATTTCTCAATTGGTAAAGTTGCTCCAATCCCTAACCAAAGAGCTACTGCGGTACCGATCAAAAAGACTGTTGTGGCTACTGGACGACGAAATGGATTTTGGAATTTATTGACATTCTCCAAAAAAGGTACTGTCAATAATCCTATTGGTACTGAAACCATTAAAAGAACACCCAATAACTTATTGGGTACTGTGCGAAGTATTTGAAATACGGGAAAGAAGTACCATTCGGGTAATATTTCCAACGGAGTTGCAAATGGATCCGCCGGTTCACCTATCATTGACGGCTCTAGAACTGCTAAGCCCACATTACATGCAATAGTGCCTAGAATTACTACTGGAAAAATATATAAAAGATCATTGGGCCATGCAGGTTCTCCATAATAATTATGTCCCATCCCTTTAGCCAATTTAGCTCTTAATACAGGATCATTCAAATCAGGTTTCTTTGTTATTTGGATAGGTGAATTCTTGTGGATCCATCCCCCAAGGGAACCGGACATGATAATTTTTTATCATCCGGCTCGAGCAAGAATCAAAAGAATCACATAAATAGATTCATAGAAGATCTATATTTGATACATATCTACATAGATAATGTAGAATGATTCTATGTAAGAAAAGATTTATAAAATTACATTTCCCCAAGTTTCAACGATTCATTATTCATTGCAAAGAATTAAGTTCTGGCAACAAGAAAATGCTCAATATCCAAGTTGGCTTACAAATTAGATCATGATCAAGTGCTTTTTGGATTGTCTCATGTCTTTTGATTAGTATTTATCCCCACAATATCTTGATTGTATTACATACAAAAATACAAAATTTTTACTTGTTACTAAGAAAATCTTAGCCCTTGTTCTTCCTTAGATCCCTTATTTAACTCCGATAGTATCATAGATCAGGGTTGATGCAGAGGAAATGAATGCATCTACATACTATAAAAACTTACTAAGATTACTATCCAATTATACTATCAAATTAATTCTAATAAAAATTACTAAAAAAAAATTAAACAAAGTGAATAAATAGAACATTGGATCATTCCACATCACTTATTATAGGGATCTTACGGAGCCTTTTCATGCATGACAAGATTCGGGTATGATCATAGAAAATATTCTCCTCAAGCGAACCGGCCTATCTTATTATCCTATGCTATATAAAGGGATTGACGTGATGTGATGGTTGGATGCGGAGACACATTGGGTTGTGAATTCCAACGTGGCGGATAAAATCATATATCTGCACGGGCCAATCAATAGTTCAAGTCACACACTCCCATAATCCATCCTCTGTTTAGAAAAATATACTTCAACTATTCTATTCGTATCAAATAAAAAATACTTCAGAGTTGAATAGAAGTATCCAAATAACATGCCTTATTTTTAAACAATCCATATTTGTAGCAATGAAAGACTCTTGTCCCTCCCCGATATGATAAATTACAAATATCTATGATCCGCCTTTTCTATAAAGGACCCGAAATACCTTGCTTACGTATCATTGGAAAGTGCATTAACATAAATACGGCAGTAAGAAGAGGTAATACAAAAGTATGTAAACTATAAAAACGAGTCAAAGTGGACT